AATGTTGCATATTTCTATATCTATATCTCCCGAGAACCTCCTTTTTTTTTACTATGAATCCCTGTTGGATCGTATTCTAACGAATCCTTAGGGAACTCGTAAGAAACTCTTTATTATAAGATAAGGACGGGAGAACAAGAATAAAAAAGCGGATTATCATACATATATTTTGTGTAGAAAGATGAATAGGTACACTTATTTAGTTCTACATTCCTTGCACTTATTATATACTTATAATAAATATACTTATCATAAGATATATTTCTAACAAGTACAAATTTATAATAAGTACAAATATTAAATCGAGGCACCTATTCTATGACAGATTTCAATTTACCCTCTATTTTTGTGCCTTTAGTGGGCCTAGTATTTCCGGCAATTGCAATGGCTTCTTTATCTCTTCATGTTCAAAAAAACAAGATTGTTTAGATCCGATGGGATCAAATCTCATCAATTTATTTTAACACTTGGACTTGGATCATAATACAGATATCTTTTAGTGGAATAGGGTACGGTACGACATGTGACTCCCTCCGAGCACAAATAAAAAAGCTGTTATTGTTATGCATGCAGATCCATGATATATGGATAAATGCATGTATATTGTATGTGGGTATAGCTGTTTTTGTTTTCAAATAGATCAGCGAATATCTGAAATAGAAAGTCAATGTATCTATATGTATGTAGATATACATAGTGGGATCATATGAAGGGGATGTTATTATTTTCTATCTAACCAATTCGATGAATTACTCCTAATGGTTTACATCATAATAGTGCTAGTTGATGAGAGTTACTTCGGGATCAAAACAAAAAAAAAAGTAAAGTCAAATTCATTTGGCTTATTCTATTCTCTCAATTCCAATAGAATGCAACTGGATCGAGTATGAACTGGCAATCCGAACGTATATGGATAGAACTTATAACGGGGTCTCGAAAAACAAGTAATTTCTGCTGGGCCTGTATCCTTTTTTTAGGTTCACTAGGATTCTTATTGGTTGGAACTTCCAGTTATCTTGGTAGGAATCTGATATCCGTATTTCCCTCTCAGGAAATCCTTTTTTTTCCCCAAGGAATCGTGATGTCTTTCTACGGGATCGCTGGTCTGTTCATTAGTTCCTATTTGGGGTGCACAATTTCGTGGAATGTAGGTAGTGGTTATGATCTTTTTGATAGAAAAGAAGGAATAGTGTGTATTTTTCGTTGGGGATTTCCTGGAATAAATCGTCGCATCTTCCTTCGATTCCTTATGAGAGATATCCAGTCAATCAGAATGGAAGTTAAAGAGGGTCTTTATCCTCGTCGTGTCCTTTATATGGAAATCAGAGGCCAGGGAGCCATTCCCTTGACTCGTACCGATGAGAATTTTACTCCACGAGAAATTGAACAAAAAGCTGCTGAATCGGCCTATTTCTTGCGCGTACCAATTGAAGTATTTTGAAATGAACTGAAGAATGAATGCTTTCTCCGCATGAGGGAAGGAACTCAGGAATCCCCTTTTTAATATAACTGAAGTTTCTTCGGAACGTTTATTCGAGCAAAACATGTTCGATTCTATTTCCCCCGTTCCGTTGGTAATACCGTTGTGTTGTGGCCCATAGAATAAAGCAAGCGGACGAATACGGAACAACCATAATAAGAAGCTATTTTTATCCACCAAAACTCTTTTTTTTACATATGGAACTAAACTCAATTCTTTCATACTAGTAACAAATCCAATAAGTATGTATTCATCACACATATCAGAACATTTCGGAATACAGTACAGAATTCATCTTTTTAGGACCAATATTTTGAATTGATACGTTAGATACAGATGGATCGTATCTCGTAAATTATCTCTCTTTCGTCAATCGATGTTTCTTTTTTTTTATCCTTTCTTTTGCTCCTTGATGACCAAACGATTGGATCTCTCATAACTATTCAATTTCTCTCTTGTTTTGCCACCCATTTCGGATTTCATCATCAATATTCTTCAGAAATATCCCCTCAATTATTCCTGGGTTGGGGGTAGCCAGTGAAACATTTCGAAATAATTGATTGATCCAGGGGGAGTTCTTTCGTCTCGAAATCCGAATAATATTCATTACTTCAAGTGGTTTTTCGGGCATTCATCGAAAGGAACAAATGAAGATACAATTGGTTCGAATTTGACCAATTGAGATATCTGGGAACTTGATTATTTCTTCATTCGAAACGGACCTTTATTCTATTTCTATATTCTTTCTAGATCCAAGGACTAAACAATTCAAAAAAAAAAAGAAGGAATAGATCCGATCCATAGGTTCCATACCTTGTTATAGAACTCATGCTTCATAGAAATATCGGATCAGATAGAGTCGGCGAATGAAGCAGTTTCATTAACAATTTACAGAACAGATTAAAAGTGCCAAAAAAGAAAGCATTGACTCCCCTCCCATATCTTGCATCTATAGTCTTTTTGCCCTGGTGGATCTCTCTCTCATTTAATAAAAGTCTGGAACCTTTAGTTACTAATTGGTGGAATACAAGGCAATCCGAAACTTTTTTGAATGATATTCAAGAGAAGAACGTTCTAGAAAGATTCATAGAATTAGAACAACTATTCCTGTTGGACGAAATGATAAAGGAGTACCCGGAGACACAGATACAAAAGCTTCGTATAGGAATCCACAAAGAAACAATACAATTGGTCAAAATGCACAATGAAGATCATATCCATATAATTTTGCATTTCTCGACAAATATAATCTGTTTTGCTATTCTAAGTGGTTATTCTATTCTGGGTAATGAAGAACTTGTCATTCTTAATTCTTGGGTTCAGGAATTCCTCTATAACTTAAGCGACACAATAAAAGCTTTTTCTATTCTTTTATTAACTGATTTATGTATCGGATTCCACTCGCCCCATGGTTGGGAACTAATGATTGGTTCGGTCTACAAAGATTTTGGATTTGCTCATAACAATCAAATTATATCTGGTCTTGTTTCCACTTTTCCAGTCATTCTAGATACAATTTTGAAATATTGGATCTTCCATTATTTAAATCGTGTATCTCCTTCACTTGTAGTGGTTTATCATTCAATGAATGAATGAAGAACTCATTTGATCTGCCGATATCAATCAAATCCGAATGTTACTTCGTACATAAACAAACCATTTTTAATCTGACTCACTCTTTATACTTCTACCCGTCTAAGGGATTCCCCCTCCAGTACAATGGCAGAATCGTGGATAGGGAACTATACTAGCTACCTACCTAATTTATTGTAGAAATTTCCGGGATCAATAATTGGACCATGCAAAATAGAAATACCTTTTCTTGGGTAAAGGAACAGATGACTCGATTCATTTCCGTATCGATCATGATATATGTCATAACTCGGACATCTATTTCAAATGCATATCCCATTTTTGCGCAGCAGGGTTATGAAAATCCACGAGAAGCAACTGGGCGTATTGTATGCGCCAATTGCCATTTAGCTAATAAGCCCGTGGATATTGAGGTTCCACAAGCTGTGCTTCCTGATACTGTATTTGAAGCAGTTGTTAGAATCCCTTATGATATGCAACTGAAACAAGTTCTTGCTAATGGGAAAAAGGGGGCTTTGAATGTGGGGGCTGTTCTTATTTTACCCGAGGGATTCGAATTAGCTCCCCCCGATCGTATTTCTCCCGAGATGAAAGAAAAGATAGGCAATCTGTCTTTTCAGAGTTATCGCCCCACTAAAAGAAATATTCTTGTGGTAGGTCCTGTTCCTGGTCAGAAATATAGTGAAATCGTCTTTCCCATTCTTTCCCCGGACCCTGATACTAAGAAAGACGTTCACTTCTTAAAGTATCCCATATATGTAGGTGGGAACAGGGGAAGAGGTCAGATTTATCCCGATGGGAACAAGAGTAACAATACAGTCTATAATGCTACAGCAGCAGGTATAGTAAGCAGAATAGTACGTAAAGAAAAAGGGGGGTATGAAATAACCATAGCTGACGCATCGGATGGACACCAAGTGGTTGATATTATACCTCCAGGACCAGAACTTCTTGTTTCAGAGGGTGAATCTATCAAGCTTGATCAACCATTAACGAGTAATCCCAATGTGGGTGGATTTGGTCAGGGAGATGCAGAAATAGTACTTCAAGATCCATTACGTGTCCAAGGTTTGTTGTTCTTCTTGGCATCTGTTATTCTGGCACAAATCTTTTTGGTTCTAAAAAAGAAACAGTTTGAGAAGGTTCAATTGTCCGAAATGAATTTCTAGATCCACGGATTCATCAAGCTGGTAAAAAGAGCCCAATTGTTGTGATCGATGCAATTATGTATGATTCAAAAAAATCATGGAAAATGTTTTGCTTGCTTTGTTTATACTGTTTTTCTGCGAGATGCCGGAAATTGCTTGTATCCCATTCCTAGCAATAGTATGTATATTGTGAAGAAGACTACTTGATCCCCCCTTCTTTTTTTCAATCAAAATGGGAGTGTTGTGACTATGCTAGGCCTCCCATTGGCAGATTGTAAATGCCATGTAATGCATCAATAGTTTTTTTGTACCTAATAGAATCGAATTCTAATAGATAATAGGCATAAGTAGGAGGAGAATACACGCGGATAAATGAAAGGAACAAATGATTCTAGGAGGGATTACTCGTCTTCCTAATCTTCCACACAAGAAAAGGGTGGAAAATTCCTTTTCTTGTGTGGAAATAATAATGATTATTGATCCTGTTCGTCAAAGATTACTATTTATTTGATTTTCCAGTTCTATCGGAACTCGTTTGTTTCGATTCATAAGAAGTAGTGGACAAACAAAAAAAGGGGTGGGAGTAACTTACTGAGCAAATAAAACTTCTTCAATGAACTTATAAAAAAAAAGTAAAAATAAAAAAGAAAATTTTAACTGTGATGAGATAATCAATAAGGATTGGGATATGCGCAAAAATCCAAGATTTCATCTTTTCGCCCGGAGCATTAAGAGTCTTTTTTTTGCTTGAAATTTTCTTTTTTATTTTTCTAGAGTAA